CAATAACGGAAGCGGCAGAAATCAATGGATTCATATTAAGTTCCTCGCACCAAAAAAAAGAAATGGTTAATGATACAATCAACCGATGAATTATTACTTCATTATTCCATCACTTAAGATCTATCCGAAAAAAAAAAAAGAACTAAGAACTCTGAATTGAAATAATAATATTACTGAATCATCAGAGCTACTTCGATATCTCGTTTTTAGTTCCTATCCGTGGAGTCTTTGTAAATCTATACGGTTCCAGTTCTTCCATTTCTTTGTTCCGAACCATTCCATTCTTTCAATTCTTCGCTCTTTCTCTTCTATATGCATGCTTGACTTCATTTGTTTATTCATTCAATCCACAGTCACAGATAAAACGGAAGGGCTTGCATTGGAATCCGTCTAAATTCAGTGGGATGGGAAATAATATATATGGATAGCCCATATATAACTAGTGAATATCTAATATCACATATACATTGTTTCTTTAATAACGTAAACCATCCGTATCTTCTATTGAACCGGATTCTAGAATCATTCTTCGAAACATATACAGGGATTGGCTTAGAGCCCTTACATATACCCAGCTCGACCCCCCTTACTTTTTTTTAATTCTCTAATATCATACATTTTTTTTTTGCTCCTATTCTAGATCGTATATACCGGTATGAGTTGGGATAAGCTTTTTTTTAAGACCATTTCGGAAGCTAGTCAATGATGACCCTCCATGGATTCACCTATATAAGCTGCGGCTAAAGTTGCAAAAATAAGAGCCTGAATCCCGCTTGTGAATAATCCAAGGAACATGACAGGTATAGGAACCACCGAAGGTACTAAAGAAACAAGAACAACAACTACTAATTCATCCGCTAATATATTCCCGAAAAGTCGAAAACTAAGTGATAAGGGTTTTGTGAAATCTTCTAGAATGTTAATTGGTAAAAGTATTGGAGTTGGTTGAATGTATTTACCGAAATAACCCAATCCTTTTTTGGTAAGACCCGCATAGAAATATGCCACTGACGTAGGTAAAGCTAAAGCAACAGTAGTATTTATATCATTCGTGGGTGCAGCTAACTCTCCATGCGGTAACTGTATGATTTTCCGGGGTAAAAGGGCACCTGACCAGTTAGAAACAAAAATAAATAGGAACATAGTTCCAATAAAGGGAACCCAAGGACCATATTCTTCTCCAATCTGAGTTTTGCTCAAGTCTCGAATGAATTCGAGGACATATTCGAAGAAATTCTGACCGTCGGTTGGAATGGTTTGTGGATTCCGAACAGCTATAGTGGCTGAACCTAATAAGATAGCAATTACAACCCAAGAAGTGATAAGTACTTGGGCATGGACTTGGAAACCCCCTATTTGCCAATAAAAATGTTGGCCTACTTCCACATCGGATATATCGTATAACGCTTTTAGTGAGTTGATGGAACAGGGTAAAACATTCATATTGCCCTCTGACATAAATAGAACTTAAAAAGGAATTATTTTGATTCAGCCATCTCGTATCTCTTTCTCAACTCGTCTACTTTGAATCAATCGTATATTTCGGATCCCAAGTGATCACATAATATCCCCAGTGATTTTGATCTCTTTTTTGAGACTCAGGGATAGTAACCGATTCAATCAATTTATGGAGTTTCCAAAGTGATTGACTTATCCTAATCAACAATTTCTTATATAGCTAGAACTGCCCTCACAAATTGCGGATACTAATTTGTTAAGAATCCATCGGATTGAAGCCATAGCGTCATCGTTCGCTGGAATCGAAATATTTGCGAGATCCGGGTCACAATTTGTATCGATTAAACAAATTGTTGGAATCCTCAAAGTGAGACATTCTCGAAGAGCCGTATATTCTTCTTGCTGACCAACGATGATTACAATATCGGGTAACCCCGTCATATATTTGATCCCGCCCAGATAGGTTTGCAAGTGAGATAATTGCCTCTTCAACATTGCTACATCTCTTTTCGGGAGACAGTTGAGTTTCCCCGTATTTTGTTCCGATCTCAAGTTCCTGAACCTATGAAGTCTCATTTCTGTAGTGGACCAATTCGTTAACATACCACCGAGCCATTTTTTATTAACATAATGACACCGAGCCCTTATTGCAGCTGATGCTACTAAATTGGCTGCTTTATTTTTGGTACCAACTATTAAGAAGTGTTTTCCTATACTTGCTGCATCAAAAACTAAATCACAGGCTTCTGACAAAAAACGAGCAGTTCGAGTAAGATTTGTAATATGAATACCTTTACGCTTTGAAGAGATGTAAGGTGCCATTCTAGGATTCCATTTCCTAGTACCATGGCCAAAATGAACTCCTGCTTTCACCATCTCTTCAAAATTCATGTTCCAATATCTTCTTGGCATTTCTCCCCACATTTTCTCTCTTTTTTTTATTTAAGAGGTACCCCTGAAATAAATAATTGTTCCGACGGAACCTTCTACCGGAGATTGACCGTTAATACCCAGTCCAAGTCATTAATTCCTTTCTATTCGT